GTTCAACAAGCAATCGATATTTCACGATCAAAGGTGTAGTGCTGCTTGTAGTAGCGGTCCTTATATATTGTATTAACAATCGAAATATGGTCGAAAGAAAAAATCTCTATTTGATGGGGCTTCTTCCTATACCTATGAATTCCATTGGACCCAGAAATGATACGTTGGAAGAATCTTTTTGGTCTTCCAATATCAATAGGTTGATTGTTTCGCTCCTGTATCTTCCAAAAGGGAAAAAGATCCCTGAGAGTTGTTTCATGGATTCGAAAGAGAGTACTTGGGTTCTCCCAATAACTAAAAAGTGTATCATGCCTGACTGGGGTTCGCGGTGGTGGAGGAACCGGATCGGAAAAAAGAGGGATTCTAGTTGTAAGATAGCTAATGAAACCATAGCTGGAATTGAGATCTCATTCAAAGAGAAAGATATCAAATATCTGGAGTTTCTTTTTGTATCCTATACGGATGATCCGATCCGCAAGGACCATGATTGGGAATTCTTTGATCGTCTTTCTCCGAGGAAGAAGCGAAACATAATCAACTTGAATTCGGGACAGCTCTTCGAAATCTTAGTGAAACACTTGATTTGTTATCTCATGTCTGCTTTTCGTGAAAAAAGACCAATTGAAGTGGAGGGTTTCTTCAAACAACAAGGAGCTGAGGCAACTATTCAATCAAATGATATTGAGCATCTTTCCCATCTCTTCTCGAGAAACAAGGGGGGTATTTCTTTGCAAAATTGTGCTCAATATCATATGTGGCAATTCCGCCAAGATCTCTTCGTTAGTTGGGGGAAGAATCAGCACGAATCGGATTTTTTGAGGAACGTATCGAGAGAAAATTGGATTTGGTTAGACAATGCGTGGTTGGTAAACAAGGATCGGTTTTTTAGCAAGGTACGGAATGTATCGTCAAATATTCAATATGATTCCACAAGATCTATTTTCGTTCAAGTAACGGATTCTAGCCAATGGAAAGGATCTTCTGATCAATCCAGAGATCATTTCGATTCCATTAGGAATGAGGATTCGGAATATCACACATTGATCAATCAAACAGAGATTCCGCAACTAAAAGAAAGATCGATTCTTTGGGATCCTTCCTTTCTTCAAACGGAACGAACAGAGATAGAATCAGATCGATTCCCGAAATGCCTTTCTGAATATTCCTCAATGTCCCGGCTATTCACGGAACGTGAGAAGCAGATGAATAATCATCTGCTTCCGGAAGAAATCGAAGAATTTCTTGGGAATCCTACAAGATCAATTCGTTCTTTTTTCTCTGACAGATGGTCAGAACTTCATCTGGGTTCGAATCCTACGGAGAGGTCCACTAGAGATCAGAAATTGTTGAAGAAACAACAAGATGTTTCTTTTGTCCCTTCCAGGCGATCGGAAAATAAAGAAATGGTTGATATATTCAAGATAATTACGTATTTACAAAATACCGTCTCAATTCATCCTATTTCATCAGATCCGGGATGTGATATGGTTCCGAGGGATGAACCGGATATGGACAGTTCCAATAAGATTTCATTCTTGAACAAAAATCCATTTTTTGATTTATTTCATCTATTCCATGACCGGAACAAAGGGGGATACACGTTACACCACGATTTTGAATCAGAAGAGAGATTTCAAGAAATGGCAGATCTATTCACTCTATCAATAACCGAGCCGGATCTGGTGTATCATAAGGGATTTTCCTTTTCTATTGATTCCTACGGATTGGATCAAAAAAAATTCTTGAATGAGGTATTCAACTCCAGGGATGAGTCGAAAAGGAAATCTTTAGTGGTTCTACCTCCTATTTTTTATGAAGAGAATGAATCTTTTTATCGAAGGATCAGAAAAAAATCGGTCCGGATCTCCTGCGGGAATGATTTGGAAGATGATCCAAAACCAAAAATAGTGGTATTTGCTAGCAACAACATAATGGAGGCGGTCAATCAATATAGATTGATCCGAAATCTGATTCAAATCCAATATAGCGCCTATGGGTACATAAGAAATGTATCGAATCGATTCTTTTTAATGAATCGATCCGATCGCAACTTCGAATATGGAATTCAAAGGGATCAAATAGGAAATGATCCTCTGAATCATCTAACTATAATAAAATATACGATCAACCAACATTTATCGAATTTGAAAAAGAGTCAGAAGAAATGGCTCGATCCTCTTATTTCTCGAACCGAGAGATCCATGAATCGGGATCCTGATGCATATAGATACAAATGGTCCAATGGGAGCAAGAATTTCCAGGAACATTTGGAACATTTCTTTTCTGAACAGAAACACCGTTTTCAAGTAGTGTTCGATCGATTACGTATTAATCAATATTCGATTGATTGGTCCGAGGTTATCGACAAACAAGATTTGTCTAAGTCACTTCGTTTCTTTTTGTCCAAGTCACTTCTCCTTTTGTCCAAGTCACTTCTCTTTTTGTCTAAGTCACTTCCTTTTTTCTTTGTGAGTATCGGGAATACCCCCATTCATAGGTC